TACCAATCAAAAAAATGATTTGAATTTTGATGTAAAAGATTTATAGACGGAGTTAACAATTTTGCTAAGATATCCAAATTGTTTCCTTCTTGATTAAAGGGAATTCCTATGGCTCCAACAAACAAAGGAAATAAGACTAATATAAGCATAGAGAATAGCATAGTATTGTCCGATTCATGGGGATAAAAAAAAGTCTTTGTAGGACAAAAAGGAAAAATAGTAAGAAAAGGAATTTTTGTTACATGAATATCCATTCGGTATGTTTTCTTCGAAAAAAAAGAAGTCCTTTCCCTTTCATTATTATTTATTTTTAATAAAGCAACTAAAGGAAAACTTTTTTTAATCGATTTTGGCTCTTCTTTACCCCATAGAGATATTGAATAGAAGGAATTTCCTTTTTTTCCACTGTAATTTTGAAAACGAACGTTTAAATGTCCTTCAAAAGTAAGTAAATAAATCCGAAACATATAAAATGCAGTTAATCCGGCTGTGAAAGAAGCAATTATTGCGAAAATCGGTGAATATAACCAACTATCATTAAGAATTTCATCTTTTGACCAAAAACAAGCAAGAGGTGGAATACCACAAAGAGAAAGTGTACCTAATAAAAAAGCAGTTTTTGTAATTGGCACGTGCTTTCTTAACCCGCCCATAAGCGCCATATTCTGGCTTTTATCTGGAGCGTATCCAACAAGAGCTTCCATTGAATGAATAATTGATCCGGATCCTAAAAACAACAAGGCTTTCGAATAAGCATGAGTAATCAAATGAAATAAAGCGGCTCGATAAGACCCCATACCTAGAGCTAACATCATATAACCCAATTGAGACATTGTAGAATAGGCTAAACTTTTCTTAATATCTTTTTGAGCAAGAGCTAAAGTGGCTCCTAATAATACTGTTATTATACCTATAAAAGATATTAGATTCATTATGTACGGTATCGCTATGAAAAGTGGAAGAAGACGAGCTACAAGAAAAATTCCCGCTGCTACCATAGTAGCGGCGTGGATAAGAGCCGAAATAGGAGTAGGACCCTCCATGGCATCAGGTAACCATACATGAAGGGGAAATTGTGCGGATTTAGCAACTGCGCCGCCAAATAATAGAAAGGCACACAAAGTAACAAATAAAAAGTTAACCTCCTTATTATAAATCAAGTTATTGAATATTTCGAACAAATCCCGAAATTCGAAACTACCCGTTGTCCAATAAAAGCCTAAGATTCCTAATAATAAACCAAAATCCCCTACACGATTAGTTACAAAGGCTTTTTGACAAGCACTTGCCGCACTAGGTCGTGTGAACCAAAACCCTATTAATAGATAAGAACACATCCCAACCAATTCCCAAAAAATATAAATTTGTATCAAATTCGAACTTGTAACTAATCCCAACATTGAAGTATTGAAAAAACTCATATAAGCAAAAAATCTCAAATATCCTTGATCATGAGACATATAATTGTCGCTATAAAAAAGAACCAGAATTCCAACTGTGGTGATTAATATTGACATAATAGAAGTAAGCGGATCAATAAAGTGTCCGAACTCGAAAGAAAAATCATTATTGATGGTCAAAGACCATATGTATTGATAGATAGAACTCCTATTTATTTGCTGAATAGATAGATTGACCGAAAAAATCATAACTATACTTAACAAAAAAATACTAGGAAAAGCCCAAATACGGCGAAGATTTTTTGTTGCCGTTGGAAAAAGTAGAAGTCCCACTCCTATTAACATAGGAACTGGAAGCGGAACGAAAGGTATGATCCAAGAATATTGATATGTATGCTCCATAAAAATAATAATTTTTTTATTCTTAATTAATATTAATTGTTTCTGATTCACCGGTTCTTATCTCTTTTAAAAGAGATTACTAAAGTATTAAAAAAGCAACTGAAACTAAAATGGAATTTTCTATTCGTAGTTAGTTTGAACCTTTCTCAACTACTTCACAAATTTTCAAAGTGAAAAATAACGGATTATTTTATACTAAGTTTATACGAAGTAAGATTTTTAGGAAAACGTAGCAGCAAATTCCAATTTCCATTATTATTCCCTATTACAAAAATTTATGGACATATATCAAGACTAAAAAATTGGACAAAAAAAAAGAAGTACTTTATTTTGATATCAATCATCGGATGTCCCATAACTTTGCCTAATAAAAAAAGAACTAGGTATTTTTGTTTGTTTATTCAGAATAATTAATGAGTTTAATTCGGGATTGATTGATTATGTTCTATTCTAATAAATGGCATTTAATAACCATTTAGTAACCAATTACTAGAAAAGAAAAAAATTGAAGTTTTTTATTAGGTAGGTAAGGGTTCTTAAGCTTGTTCGATATGTATTTTTTATGTACAAATGGAACATCCCAAAAAGAGACAGAGATAGAAAGGTATCACAAATAACTCCGAAATACAAATTATTTTGCCTCAGATATTGTATGGAATAGTAATTGAAAAAAAAAAAGATTTGTTTTAAACATTTTAGACAATAGATGTCTTTCACATCCAATTTTTGCAATGAATAACTTTTTATTTTTTGAATGGCAGTTCCAAAAAAACGTAGTTCTATATTAAAAAAACGTATTCGTAAAAATATTTGGAAAAAGGGGGGATATTGGGCAGCGCTGAAAGCTTTTTCGTTAGCGAAATCCCTTTCGACCGGGAATTCAAAAAGTTTTTTGTACGATAAATAATTAATAAAACGTTGGAATAATTGGAATCCGCATCCACCTGACTCCAAAAACGAGCCGATTTAGTTTCGAATTTCGATTCAATTTTTTAATATAGAATAGAAAAATAGAAGTAAAAAAAAAAATAGAAATCGAAAAAGTAAGTAATAAATAATGATTTCCATTCCCTACTGTTTTGAACCAATGGATTTGGCTACTGAATTGGTACTTTTTTTTTCAAATAAAAAAATAAAAAATTGAGAGTTTTGCCTTTATTTGTATTTGAATATGCTTTTCATTCCCGGGATGGGGATTCTTAATTTCCCCATCACCCACCCACTTATAAATAAGACAATAATAAAGGTTTTGTTTCGTCTTTTCTTTTTTTTTTTTTCTTTTATATTTCTCCTTTTCTATTTCAATCTATGCTATTCTATAGCATAAATTGAAATCTTTAGACAAAAGCAATGAGTTGTTGAAACTAATTTTGAGTTATACTTTTTTTTTAACTTTCTGAATCATCACTCCAAGTGAGAATGAGAAAAGCATCTTTCGCCATTTCGGCGTATTTCTAATTTCTATACGAATAGTATGCAATTTATAAGTAATAAAAAAATCCTATGTTTGAAAGGGAGGATCAATCTAAAAATATCGATTTTTAGAATTCGGATTTAGAAATAAATTTTTGAAGTAGGACAATAGAAATCTAAATTCTTTTATATAAATAGAAATCTAAATTTATATAAATAGAAATCTAAATTCTTTTATATAATATGTATAGCTCAATACCTAATTGGTTTGATAAACCCTAAGACAAATTCATACTGAAAAAAACCTAACGATTATCACAAGACAAAAGTTATGCAAATTAAATCAAATTTTTTGAATTATTGGATATTATGCTTAAATTGTGATCGTGATCCATAAAAAAGAAAAAGAATATGTTATTGTTAAGTTAAATAAAACTAAAACCTTAAATAACTAAATAAAACGATAAAAAAGAGACTGTTTCAATAGAGATTGAAACATGTTTTTATTCATCAATTGAATGCTTCCTAAAAATAAAAAGTATTTCATTGAAACTTTATCTTTCAATCTCGACGATTAAATAAAAATAAGTTATTATTATTTCTAGCAAGCCGCTATGGTGAAATCGGTAGACACGCTGCTCTTAGGAAGCAGTGCTAGAGCATCTCGGTTCGAATCCGAGTGGCGGCATAACATCTTCTAAAAGATATATAAAAGCCCTATAATGAATTGAATTTCCGATTTCCATTCCGTATACTCAAGAGACTTTCACTTTTTACTTTTAATTTCATTTTTTATTTATGATATTTTCAACTTTAGAACATATATTAACTCATATATCATTTTCGGTCATTTCAATTGGAATTACAATTCATTTAATAACCTTATTAGTCGATGAAATCGTAGGACTATATGATTCATCAGAAAAGGGGATGATAGCTACCCTTTTCTGTCTAACAGGATTATTAGTAATTCGTTGGATTTATTCGGGGCATTTCCCATTAAGTGATTTATATGAATCATTAATCTTTCTGTCATGGAGTTTCTCCATTATTCATAGGATTTTAAAACATAAAAATCATTTAAGCGCAATAACCGCGCCAAGTGCTATTTTTACCCAAGGCTTTGCAACTTCGTGTTTGTTAACCAAAATGCATCAATCCGGAATATTAGTGCCCGCTCTACAAGTTCAGTGGTTAATGATGCACGTAAGTATGATGGTATTCGGCTATGCAGCTCTTTTATGCGGATCATTATTATCCACAGCTCTTCTAGTCATTACATTTCGAAAAGTGATAAGGATTTTTGGTAAAAGCAATAAATTATTAAATGGAACTGTAACTAAGTCATTTTCCTTCGGTGAAATACAATACATGAATGCAAAAACCAATGTTTTACTAAATACTTATTTTTTTTCTGCTAGAAATTATTACAGGTATCAATTAATTCAACAATTGGATCATTGGAGTTATCATATTATTAGTCTAGGATTTATCTTTTTAACCATAGGTATTCTTTCAGGCGCAGTATGGGCTAATGAGGCATGGGGATCATATTGGAATTGGGATCCAAAGGAAACTTGGGCATTTATTACTTGGACTATATTCGGGATTTATTTCCATACTCGAACAAATAAAAAATCGGAAGGTTTTAATTCCGCAATTGTGGCTTCTATGGGCTTTGTTATAATTTGGATATGTTATTTCGGGGTCAATCTATTAGGAATAGGGTTACATAGTTATGGTTCATTTAATTAACAATTCACATCTAATTGAATTGCAAATTGAAGAAAAGAAAGGGCCTGATGAAGACAAACATAGGACAGCGCATATATAGAAACGAAACTGAGTGGAAACCGCCGAGAACCTTTTGAATCAAGTAGTGGAGTGATTCAAAAGGTTCTCACAAACGCCAAAGGGGTTTGGTTACAATTCCATTTTTTCTTTTTTTATTAATGAAAATTCTCTATAAAAAAATTAGCTAGAATAGCTTCGACCTTGTCCACTGATAGTGACAGAACGAAATCCGGATAAATACCAATACCAAGTACGGGTAGAAGAATAGAGATCAAAACAAATAATTCCCGTGGTCCAGAATCAAAAAAATAAGAGTTTACGCCATTAAATAGCTTGTACCCATAAAACATTTGCCGTAACATAGATAATGAATAAATAGGAGTTAATATCATTCCAATTGCCATTACAAAAGTAATCAGTATTTTTGCTATTAAAAAATATTTTTGGCTAGTAATTATTCCAAAAAATACTATCAATTCCGCAACAAAACCACTCATGCCCGGTAATGCAAGGGAAGCCATTGATAAGATACTAAATAGCGTGAATATCTTTGGAATTGGTATAGCCAGTCCGCCCATTTCGTCGAGATAACCATGACGTATTCTATCATAACTCGTTCCTGCTAAGAAAAAAAGTGCAGCGCTAACAAACCCATGAGAAATTATTTGTAAAATGGCTCCGCTGAGTCCTGTATCAGTTATCGAGCCAATTCCTATAATTATGAAACCCATATGAGATACAGAGGAATAGGCGATTCTTTTTTTTAAATTGCGTTGGCCAGGAGATGTTAAAGCTGCATAAATTATTTGCATTGTACCTACTATGATTAACCAGGGAGAAAATAGAGAATGAGCGTGTGGTAATAGTTCCATATTGATCCGAACCAAGCCATATGCTCCCATTTTTAATAAGATTCCGGCCAGAAGCATACAAGTACTGTAATGGGCCTCCCCATGGGTGTCTGGTAACCATGTATGTAAGGGTATAATCGGTGATTTGACAGCAAAAGCAATAAGAAATCCAATATAGAATAGTATTTCCAGTGCCACGGGATACGATCGATTCGCTAATATTTCCAAATTTAATGTCGGTTCATTGGAACCATATAAACCGATACCCAAAACTCCTATTAATAGAAAAACGGAACCTCCTGCAGTGTACAAAATAAACTTTGTAGCTGAATAAAGACGTTTCTTTCCACCCCATGCTGATAGAAGTAGATAAACAGGAATTAATTCTAATTCCCACATGATGAAAAAAAGTAAAAGGTCACGAGAAGCAAATGATCCTATTTGACCGCTATACATTGCTAACATCAGGAAATAGAATAATCGGGAATTCCGAGTAACAGGCCAAGCCGCTAACGTAGCTAAAGTGGTGATAAATCCCGTCAATAAAATGGGTCCTAGGGAAAGTCCATCTATTCCCAATCTCCAGTAAAAACCAAAAAAATTGATCCATTTATAATCCTCTGCGAGTTGTATTAATGGATCGTCCAATTCGAAATGATAACAGAAGGCATAGGTCGTTAGAAGGAGTTCTAGCACGCATATATATATAGTATACCCCCTAGTCACCTTATTTCCTCTATGAGGGAGAAAGAAAATGAAAAAACCCGTGGCTATCGGAAAAACTACAATTATTGTTAACCAAGGAAAAAAGTTCGTGGTAAAGGCAAGATACACTCGAACCAGACAAAACCGTGCTCGAAAAATAGAATATATATTCTTAAATTTTTTTTTTTATTTTTCGAGTACGGGTTTTTGTCGGTAATCAGTAAGTAAAAAAAATGTATTCAAAATAGATTCAAGTGGGGTTTTGGGGAACGTATCAATATCAATAAGCTAGACCCATGCTTCGAGTTGTTTCATGCCATAAATAAACTCGAACACTCAAGAAATCCGTTGGACAGGCGGATTCACATCTCTTACAACCAACACAATCCTCCGTTCTTGGAGCAGAAGCAATTTGTTTAGCTTTACATCCGTCCCAAGGTATCATTTCTAATACATCCGTGGGACATGCTCGGACACATTGAGTACACCCTATACATGTATCATAAATCTTTACTGAATGTGACATTGAATCTATCAATTTCTGAATTCATAAATTTTGATCTAGTAATTTTTGAAATGAATCATATATTGAAACACCAGATCAATCAACAATTTACCAGAATTTTGGAATCAATCCATTTCTGGATCAACTGATAAGAGGGAACAAAGATACTTTGATTTTTTACGTTTTCGCCAATATGATCGAGGTTAGGACGTATTATAGATGCTAATTCGAATTTATGAATATTCTGATTTTGAAATACTATTTTATTTATTCAACAAAGTCGATTGATTGATACGAATCGATTTTCTGTTACGATAAATTGACGAAACAATAGCTGATCCGATAGCTGCTTCAGCGGCTGCAATAGCTATAACAAAAATTGAGAAAATATCTCCTTTTAATTGTCTACTATCAAAAAAATCGGAAAATGTTACAAAATTTATATTAACCGCATTTAGTATAAGTTCAAGACACATTAGGGCCCGGACAATATTTCGGCTCGTGATCAATCCATAGATACCAATAGAAAATAAATAAGCACTCAAAATAAGTACATGCTCGAGCATCATTGACCAACTCCGTACCAATTTCGATTCATTTCAATATGAACAATAAGTCAAGTGATTTGATTGCTTATAATCTAACAAGTATAGAACAAAAGAATATATTGCTAATAGATCGAATCGATAAACTTCTATTTGATTTATACATGAAACGGTATTCAAATAGAATTGAAGGCAAATAGATGTGATAACACAGAAAAGTTGAATTTGGATTGCTGTTGCTAGTTATAAAGATTTTTTACTGACGAGCTACGGCAATTGCACCTATCAAAGCAACTAAAAGAATTATCGAAATGAGTTCAAATGGAAGAAAAAAGTCGGTTGATAAATGAATTCCAATTTGTTGACTATTACTTATCAAATCTTGCTCTATAATCTGGTTGGATCGTGTAGTCCAAATAATCCCGTACCACGACGTATCTAGAATAGTAGTGAGTAAGGACAAAAAAATACTTGTACAAACCAGAGAAGTAACTCCATCCCCAATAGTCCAAAGATTCAAATGAAAATTGTTGGAATAGTCTGAACCATTCATGAACATTACAGCAAATATGATTAAAACATTTACAGCTCCTACATAAATAAGGAGCTGTGCAGCAGCTACAAAAGGCGAATTTGATAGAATATAGAATAAGGATATACAAATAAGAACGAATCCCAATGAAAAGGCAGAATAAATCGGGTTGGTAAGTAATACCACTCCCAGACCTCCTAATATAAGACCCGATCCTAGAAAAACTAAAAGAAAATCATGTATTGGTCCAGCCAAATCCATTATATTAAAATAAGAGATAAATAAATCGAAATGTTTTTTCATGACCTTATTGAACCGACCAGGCAATTTTTTTTTATGAGGCATTCCCGATTGAATTGAATTCAAATCTAATAGGTGTGAATTGATGTGGGTACAATCAATTTCGTTCTTTTCTTTATTGGAAATGGCAGTTGGAAATTGAAAGTCTATATTTCGAAAAAAAAATTGTGGATATATTAACAGACTTTCAATACAAATTAATTTGTACTTCTCATAATCCAATCTATAGTTGGGATTTGTACCAAACAAAGAGAAAGACCTTATTCCTTTATACCAACACGGAACCCTAGTAATTTCCAATAATAAAGGGATTTACCCGTTTTTTCTTTGAGACGAATTCAAAACTGTTCGAATTGTAAAATCGTCAATTACTGACATTGGTAAACGACCTAAAGCAATTTGATTGTAATTCAATTCGTGACGGTCGTAAGTAGCAAGTTCATATTCTTCAGTCATTGATAAACAATTTGTTGGACAATACTCAACGCAGTTACCACAAAAAATACAAATTCCGAAATCAATACTGTAATTAAGCAATCGTTTCTTTCGAATATCAGTTTCCAATTTCCAATCAACAACAGGTAGATCTATAGGACATACACGAACACATACTTCACAAGCAATACATTTATCAAATTCAAAATGGATTCGACCGCGGAAACGCTCCGATGTTATTAATTTTTCATAAGGATATTGAATAGTTACAGGGAAACGATTTGCTTGGGATAAGGTAATCATGAAACTTTGACCAATGTACCTTGCAGCTCGTACTGTTTGTTGACCATAATTCCTGAACCCAGTTACCATAGGGAACATATGGGGAATATTTAGGAATAAATTTTTTCTTTCTCTTGTTTGAGGTAAGCCGTGAATATAGTATCCCTTTTTTTTGTTTACAGTGAAAGGAGTTGGGAAGAGGTTGTTAATAATAGATTACCGAGAGAAATAGGTAAAAGAAATTTCCAGCCAAGATTTAATAATTGGTCCATTCTTAGTCTAGGTAAAGTCCATCTTGTTGTGATAGAAATGAACAAGAACAAATAAGTTTTAGCTAATGTAATAAAGATACCAATTGTCGTTCCAAAGATTCCATCCGCTTTATTTATTTCAAATAACTCAGGAACAAATATGTACGGAATTGAAAGATTCCAACCGCCCAAGTAAAGAACTGTTACAAATAATGAGGAAACTAATAAATTTAGATAGGAAGCAACGTAAAATAAACCAAATTTGATCCCCGAATATTCGGTTTGATAGCCTGCTACTAATTCTTCTTCTGCTTCTGGTAAATCAAAAGGTAATCTTTCGCATTCTGCTAGGGAAGAAATTAGAAAAACGATAAACCCTATAGGTTGACGCCACAAATTCCACCCCCAAAAACCATATTTTGATTGCGCCCCGACTATATCAACTGTACTTGAACTATTAGATAATCATAGTCGGTGATAACATTACTGTTCCCATCGCTATTCCAAAACCGTACATGAGATTTTCACCTCATACGGCTCCTCAGGGCCACAAATAAATGTAAGGACCGGGCAAGTATTCGTTATCTTGATATGGTTATAGCATAGATAGACTCGTGGAAGGTCCCCAATTATACCAATGGAATTCTGTCTGCTATAAGAATAAATCAAAAAGCATTTCTGAATTGATCTCATCCTTCCACTTTTTTGGGGTGAGTAATAACTTAATAAATCCTTCAATAAAATACTCTTTGTAGAAATATCTATTGATATTTCGGGCCATCATTTTATTTTCGATTACGAAAAAAAAAAAGAATTAGACATTACATTAGTTCATGAATCATGACACAATTTTTCTTTCTATGAAGATAGGAAAGAAATAAGAAAAAAAGCGCTTTTCTTTTTATTGTAATTTTGTTTTTTTTTTTCTATTTTTTTTGTTCCTCTTCTTCTTTCTGAGAAAAAGGGGGCCTCAAAAAAGTAAGGGATTTTTTCGTTCCTGATAGTAATTTCTTTAATTGGGGGATAGGAGCATACTCTGAATCGGAATTGTGGGGAGTACTGCCTGATCATTTCTACCAACTTAAAGCCCCAATTAGTATTCTTTTTATGTTATGCAGACGTATCTTTTTCGTTAATTTACATAATCTCCATTACTAATTCTTTGTGTGTATTTTAGTGTTCCTTATTATCCACCCATTTTTTTTTTTTCAATCCCCCGTTCGTTAATATATGTATTGTAATACATTCAAACATATAGTGAAAACTCCATACGGTTGACTTTTGAGCCCGCTTCAAGCTAGGATGACCAATCAACTAATCTTGGGGTAAAGGGCATCTTCCACTTTTGTTTACTTTCACTTAACTCTTGTACATAGGAAATGAGACTCAATCTGCTTTTACTGCGAATTTAGAAGTTGTTTTCTTTCACTCATATATAACTATCTAATTTTTTTATTAACCTAAAGAATAAATAAATGAATAAAAAAAAAAAATGCGGATATCCATTCAATTTCTTTTTTTTTCTAGAAGGAAAGCTTCTATTTTAGCGAATCGCACGTAGAGATATTGATAAAACACATAAAGTTAATGGTATTTCATAACTAATCGATTGAGCTGCAGCTCGCAGACCACCTAAAAACGAATATTTATTATTTGATCCATATCCTGACATAAGAAGTCCAATAGGAGCAATACTTGAAACGGCAATCCATAAAAAAATACCAATATTGAGATCAGCCAAAACAAGGTGATAACTAAAAGGAATTACTGAATAACTTAGTAGAATTGATATGACTGCTATAGATGGTCCAATACTGAAGAAACGAGTATTTCCTCTAGCTGGAAGAAGATTCTCTTTGAAAAGTAGTTTTGTTCCATCTGCTAAAGCTTGAAGAATTCCGAAAGGGCTGGCGTATTCAGGGCCAATACGTTGTTGTATTCCTGCAGATATTTCTCTTTCTAACCACACAATTACTAGTACACCTATTGTGATTCCTAATACAAGAGTCAAAATAGGGGCAAACACCCGTATGGTCCCATAGAGCTCTTTTAAGGATTCCAATCGGGAAAAAGAATTAATATCTTGTACTTCTGTTGTATCAACTATCATTTCAACGATCAACTTCTCCCATAATGATATCTATACTACCTAGTATCGTCATAATATCCGCCAATTTCATTCTTTTAACTAACTGAGGAAGAATTTGCAAATTGATAAAACCCGGTGGGCGAATTTTCCACCGCCAAGGAAAACTACTTTGATCTCCTATCAGAAAAATTCCCAATTCTCCTTTTGGGGCTTCGACTCTCACATAAAGTTCTTGTTTCGGTAATTCAAAAGTAGGAGAAGGTTTTTTACTAATGAATCGATCTTCAAAATCATTCCATTCTGGATCGCTTTCTCTAGCAAAGCATCGGATTTCTAAATTCTCATAGGGCCCCCCCGGAATTCCTTCCAAAGCCTGTTGAATAATTTTTACGGATTCTGTCATTTCACCGATTCGGACTAAATAACGAGCTAATGAATCTCCTTCTTTTTGCCACTGGACTTCCCAATCAAATTCGTCGTAACACTCATAATGATCCACTTTACGAAGATCCCATTCTATTCCAGACGCTCGTAGCATTGGTCCTGATAAACCCCAATTTATTGCTTCTTCTCCACCAAAAATGCCTACTCCTTCAACTCGTTCTAAAAAGACAGGGTTTCGTGTAATAAGTTTTTGATATTCAACAACCCCCGTTAAAAAATAATCACAGAAATCCAAACATTTCTCTATCCAGCCATGGGGTAAATCGGCCGCTATCCCTCCGATACGAAAAAAATTATGCATCATTCTCATACCGGTGGCAGCTTCGAATAGATCATATACTAATTCTCTTTCTCTGAAAATATAGAAGAAGGGGGTCTGTGCACCAATATCGGCCATAAAAGGGCCGAGCCATAACAGATGAGAGGCTATACGACTCAACTCCAACATAATTACTCTGATATAGCTGGCCCTTTTAGGTACTTGAATATTTCCCAACTGTTCTGGTCCATTTACAGTTATTGCTTCTGTGAACATAGTAGCTAAATAATCCCAACGTGTTACATAAGGCAGATATTGTATAATTGTTCGGTTTTCCGCAATTTTTTCCATCCCTCTGTGTAAATAACCCAATATTGGTTCACAGTCAATAACATCTTCGCCATCGAGCGTAACGATGAGACGAAGAACACCATGCATTGATGGGTGGTGAGGTCCCATATTTACTCTCATAAGGTCTTTTCCTGTAGCTAGTATACTCATAGGTTTTTCCTCGATTCATTCTTACATGAATTGTTGAAAACAAAAAGAAGTTATCAAGATTCAAAATCTAATAAATCAAATAATTCAAAATTCTTTTTTTCAAATTAACGATTTTTTGACTCCCGGATATTCAACTGACTAATTAATTCTTTATAACGTACTCTATTTTTCTTTGACAAATAAGAAAGTAGCCGTTGGCGTTTTTCCAGAACTTTCCGTAAACCCCTCTGAGATAAATAGTCTTTTCTGTGCAATTCCAAATGGGAAGTAAGTCTTTGTATCTTATTAGTGAAACTTAATACTTGAAATTCAACAGACCCGCTGTTTTCTTTTTTTTTTTCTTGAAAAGTAACTGAGATGAATGAATTTTTTACCATAAAACGAAATCCTCTTTTCCCTTTCTTTTAATATGAAATTTACTGATCAGTAATAATAATGTTAGTCATTTGAATTGAATATACATAATCATCTTAAAGCCGTTATGAACTTCCGATAAAATCAATCAACAATCAATCCCATTTTCAATTTGATTAGGGATAAAAAAGGATGGTATATTTCTTCAAAAGAGAAAAAGCGAGACCTAAAAAAAAATTATGTAAATTAATTTATAGATCTAACCAATCCGTATGTCCTTAAAGTGGTATCCTGTATCATAATGGAATGTAAGACAAGGCATGTGTCCATCTCTTTGTTTTCATATACCGGGTATGGTACGTATGGTACGCGATGGATAAGAAAAACGTACTAGTAACAAATTTGCAATCGTGGATACATATGTATCCTTATCATACTGAAACGACTGCCATTATTGGTATTAAACCAATAGCGATTCATACAAACTAAATCTTCTAATCGATAATTGGGCCAAAGAAAGAACTTTAATTTAATTAGTTTCTTTTTCTCTCTAGCAAGATCTTTGCTTTTATCAAAAACGTGACCCCCCTTTTTTACGTTATTACAAAATACGGAATTTCTCTGAATACCATTTGGATTCTTCCAATTGAAACAAATCAGAGTTCTCAATTCTCTACGACGGTTAGGGAATAAAATATTTTCAGGAACAAGCAAATCATAATTCTTTTTGTCTCTATTTCCAGTCATTCTTTGATGTCTTGCAATGGATTCATAATTTTTTTTTTTATGAACATAGCTTTTTTCTCGGTATCTTTTAGTAATTTTGCGCTTATTCTTATGAACCAATGAAATACCTACGATTTGATATATAAAAAACTGTCCGTCGTTTTTTACAGACAGACGAAGCGGTTCGATAATAAATATTCCCCCTTTCACCAATTCTGTAAGAGTGAAATCCTTATGAATCATCAAAATATCCAGACCCATTTCTCCCCCTTGAATAGAGGATATAGCAATTTCTCTTGGATTTATCAGTCGAAGCAGGAGACAATAGATCTTGATATTATTTATTATTCTTTGATTTAAAAAAGAATCCCATCTCAACTGAAAATGCAAATACTTTTTTAGGAAGAAATAAAGTTCTGCTTCTGTGTTGTTCTTGTATTGTTTTTTCGTTCTACGTTTTTTGATGTCTGATCCCGAAGAATTTGCTTCAACATCTTTTTCTTGGTTTGAGAGAACTGACCCAAGACTTACTTGGTTTTGTGCATCTGATCGAGGATTCCCTTGGTCTGGGGGTTCTTTTTCTTCTTTACTTCTATTGTAAAATTCAAGAGAGTTTTTTTGATTCGATGATATAAAAAGATCTTCCTTTTTCTTTCGAGTTATTTTTTTATTCCCATTTTCAGTTCCATTAAAACTGAAAAGAAGTAATTTGATTGGTATGATCCACGGTTTTTTTTTATATGCATTAAAAAATAGCACTAATTCTCGGAAGAACCAAAGCTCCAGATTTGATATAGGACAACTTAGTATTGCTTCATTCATTCCCATCCAATCAAAAAAGAACTTTTTTTGATTGGATGGTTTAATTTCTTCATCTTCATGAATTGTAAGATAAAAAAGAACTTTCTTATTAATTTCATCAATTATTTGATACTTATCAGCCCCAATCTTAGTATTTTGATTCCTGTTGGTACCAATATCAACCCAGACTTCAATATCAACCTTATTTCTAAGACAAAAATCCAGAATTCTCCAATCAAAATATTTTCTATCCGAAAATTTATCCGTATCCATAATATCATCTTCTTCTAGATAATTATTAATAGGGATACCTCCCAACATATCAAATAATTTGCCTTCCCTTATGTTGGAATTAGAAAAGATTTCTTCTTTATTATTTAATTGGAATAATGATTTATGAATATACGAGTCTTTCTTATCTTCATAATTAATAGATTTATATGATAAAAGATCGTATCTATAGTGTTTTTTAAAATTATCTTTTTGATTCTGTAATGGATTCGCTTCAAAAAAAATTTGTTTGTCGGAATGAGTTAATCTATTTTTTTCATATGAATCCTTTTTGTTTAAATCTTTCTTTTGAGCCATACTGTGTTGATTGGCTCTATTTCGCCATTTTTGTGGTACTAATATAGGCCATCTTATCCGAGATAAATCGGATTGATATTGATAATGCCCCTTTAACCAGTTTTTCCATTGATTCATTTCAAAATTCAAAAAAGATTCATGTCTTAATTCGTAATGAAATATTCCTTGTTTTTTAAAATAATCTTTTATTTCCTTCTTAAGAAAAAGGGATGTTCCGTCATATTGAAAGAGAAATCTTAAATTATAAAAGTGAATAAGTTGGGTTTGTGATAATTTGTAAAATACATACGCTTGTGATTGTGAGAAAAAAGAGAAATCATAAGAAATCTTTGAATTCTTATTACTAACCTTAGAAAGTGATTTTTTTATAGTCGAAATAAAGTGAATTCTGTTTTTACTTGTTTTATTAATTCTTTCCTGATTTGTTTCATTATTGTGGATATTTTTCTCAATAATTTGGATTTTTTTGGGTGATTCAAAAAAAAAAATTGCATTGATTCTTGGAATATTGACAATAGCTAGAAAAAATTTTATGTATATCCTTTCAATGAAAAATTTTATAAAAAAATATGATTTACTGATTAATCGAGTATTTCTTTTTTTTAATATTTGCCAAATCTTTTTGGACGCTCCTAATATTTTAGGACGATAACTTGTTTTGTTCGAACTAATATTTATTTCGTAAGTTAGCAGTCTTTTTTTCTTTTCTTTTGTAATTTTTTCTATTTTCTTTTTTATTATGTTTGTTCGATTAGTCAGATCTTTTATTTTTTTTTCGGGCAGTGCTAAATTTGTCCAATTCATAGATCGAATTTGAATGGACGATTTGTGAATAATCTGATTACTCATTATCAAATCTTTTTTATCTTCTTTATCTTCACCGAATTCATCTATTTCTCGCAATCTAAATAATGGAATTTGGTTTGTTTTTGAAAGTTCTTTTACTCTTCCTTTTCCTTTTAGTAATAGAATTCTTTTGATGACCCATCTTTTTGTTTCTTTTGCGATTTGTTGAAAAATTTTTGTTCTTTCTTTTAAAACTCTTAAAGACTTTGTTTTCAATTGTCTAATTTTTTTTTTTAGTTCTTTGAAAATGGGTTTAAAAAACGAAGGTCTTTTTAGGGGAGGACCAAAAGGCAATTCCGCTTCCATTCCCCAAACTGTTAAAAAACAAAAATCGTTGTTTTTTTGTCCCCCTTTTTTTTTCATTGCATCTTTATGAGGGAATTGTAGCTTAGATTTGTGCCAGGGTTTCAGGCAAAAAGGAAATAGGATCTTTATCTGAATACCCTCTGTTAACCAGTTTTTCGGAAATTCTCGTTCGGATAATTGAACACCATTATGGGTGCATTTTACATACATTTCCCTATTCCAATCCTTTAAATCCTGGGACCATTCGGGAATTTGAAATAATAGCATGCGAGCAATATTTTTAGCTATTATCAGTGAAGGTAATATAATATATTTTCTAAGAATTGTTTGAGTTAATAATACAAAACTTCTGAGTACTTGAGCAAAAAAAAATGTATTCCAGATTTCTGCTATGGGTATCTCTGTTTTTTCTTTTCTTTTGTATTTTTCTCTTTTGTCCTCCTCTTGGTTATCCAATTTTTTTTGCTTTTCAATTTTAGAATCAGAAAGTTTTTGGTCTTTTTGTTTCCACATCCAATTTTTAAAAATTACTTTCATCAGTTCGGAAATATCAAAAGAAAAAGGTTTGTCTAGCCTGTCAAAAAAAAGCGGGGAATGCACATTTGCTTGAAACAGTTTCCAAGTAATAGTTTTCCGTCTTTGTCCGCGCATGGAGCCTTTGATTAGACCTCGACGAAAATCCGATTCTTGTGAATAATGGGTCAAATTCACTTTCTTTGCTTGCTTAGGACTCTTAGTATATTTGGTATTAATATACGTAGAGGTATTTGGCTTTGGCTGGTTATCAGTAAAAATAACTACATGTTTGAACTTTCTTGAACGAATTGCCCCTGCTACAGTTTCGCCCCTGTTTTTCTTTTTTTGTCCTAAACCGGTAATTGAGTTGTATGACCAGCGAGGAACTTTTTTACTAATTTCTTTTATTCCAATAGAGTTTTTTCTAATTCTTTGGTTGTTGGGATCCGTTATAACTACATCGAATAAAATTTTTAAAATTAGTATTCGATCTTCTGAATCAATTTTTTCTTGTGTGTGTTCTGGAAATAAAGAACGTATTTTTTTTGTTGAAAATAATTTTATACGAAACCTATCTAGTGTCTGCTCAAATTCGGGATAATTCTTAATAAGAAGAAGACCATGGATTTTATTTATCCAAAACGTCCTGATGTTC